TCATATCGGATGACACCTTTTTTGTTAGGGATAGTAATAAGAATACTTATTCTATATATTTTGATATAAAAAAAAAATTTTTTGAGATTGACAATGATTTTAGTGACCTAGAAATGTTTTTTTATAGTTATTGTAGTTCTAGTTATATGAATAATCGATCTAAAGGTGACAACGATCTGCACTATGATCCTTACATTAAGGATACTAAATCTAATTGTACTAATCACATTAATAGTTGCATTGATTCTTATTTTCGTTCTCACATCTGTATTGATAGTAACTTTTTAAGCGATAGTAATAATTCCAATGAAAGTTACATTTATAATTTCATTTGTAGTGAAAGTGGAAAGATTCGTGAAAGCAAAAATTACAAGATAAGAACTAATAGGAATCGTAGTAATTTAATAAGTTCTAAGGATTTCGATATAACTCAAAACTACAATCAATTGTGGATTCAATGCGACAATTGTTATGGATTAATGTATAAGAAAGTCAAAATGAATGTTTGTGAACAATGTGGACATTATTTGAAAATGAGTAGTTCAGAGAGAATCGAGCTTTCGATTGATCCGGGTACTTGGAATCCTATGGATGAAGATATGGTCTCTGCGGATCCCATTAAATTTCATTCGAAGGAGGACCCTTATAAAAATCGTATTGACTCTGCTCAAAAAACTACAGGATTGACTGACGCTGTTCAAACAGGTACAGGTCAACTAACCGGTATTCCGGTAGCCCTTGGGGTTATGGATTTTCAGTTTATGGGGGGTAGTATGGGATCCGTAGTAGGGGAAAAAATAACTCGTTTGATCGAGTATGCTACCAATCAATGTTTACCTCTTATTTTAGTGTGTTCTTCCGGAGGAGCACGAATGCAAGAAGGAAGTTTAAGTTTGATGCAAATGGCTAAAATTTCTTCGGTTTTATGTGATTATCAATCAAGTAAAAAGTTATTCTATATATCAATTCTTACATCGCCTACTACCGGTGGGGTGACAGCTAGTTTTGGTATGTTGGGGGATATCATTATTGCCGAACCCTATGCCTATATTGCATTCGCGGGTAAAAGAGTAATTGAACAAACATTGAAAAAAGCCGTGCCTGAAGGTTCACAAGCGGCTGAATCTTTATTACGTAAGGGCTTATTGGATGCAATTGTACCACGTAATCTTTTAAAAGGTGTTCTGAGCGAGTTATTTCAGCTACATGCTTTTTTTCCTTTGAACAAAAATTCAATCAAATAGAACGGTTAGTTTAGCAGAATTAAACGAAAACCCTGAAAAATTCATTTTTCTTTCGAATCATTTTTTTTTATCGATATTCTTGTTTACTACTCAGTAAACCTCTATCAACAAGCTAAAAAGTGCATTTTTGCTTTGGGGAAGTTCAAATTAGACTAGACAAATAAAAAAAGTTCATTTTCCTCCCTTGCTTGCATATGTATAGATAATTCAAATAGAGATATATACAGATCTATAGAGAGTCTTCCATTTTGTAGAAATTTGTAATGGAATAAAATTTTTTCTTTATTAATGACTATTATAAGATATAAGACAAAAAGAATAATAAATCTACCAAGGGGATTATGATACATCTATTTTATTTTGAAAGATTAATAAGTCCATTTATTTAGTTTGGCGTTTCTTGTACCTAGTTTTTTCTTATATTTCTATTAGGTTCTATTTTATATATTTCTATTAGGTTGTATATTAGTATTAGATATATATTTACTTAAAGCTACTTAGTATAATTATATAATATATATAATAGAAATAATAAAAATACAAGATATTATAAGATATCTTTAGAATTCAGAATATAACAATAACAGGTACAAATATTAAATTGAGGTACCCATTTTATGACAACTTTCAATAACTTACCCTCTATTTTTGTGCCTTTAGTAGGCCTAGTCTTTCCGGCAATTGCAATGGCTTCTTTATTTCTTCATATTCAAAAAAATAAGATTTTTTAGATCGGCTGAGACCTAATCGTATCCCTCCTTTTTTTTTTTTAAACTTCGATTCGATAAGACCCATTTGGTAGAATATTGTATAACACATAGATTCTTACAAACATAAATAAAAAAAGCTCTTATGCATGTGTAAACGTAAATAAATTTGCGCTCTTTTGAAAAAATGAATCATCATCGGGCCGATGTATGAAATTCAAGTCAATCTATTTATTTGTATGTATATAGCTATAGGGGATCATATAAAGGAAGGAGATGTTATTATTTAAGATATAAACACTTCGATGAATTACTCCTAAGGTAAAGGTTCACAACAAAATAGTTGATGAGAGTTACTTTGAAAACAAAAAAAGGAAAGTCATATTTTCTCAATTCCAAAAAATTGTATAACTGGATCTAATATATATGAGTTGGCGATCAGAATCTATATGGATAGAATTTATAACGGGGTCTCGAAAAACAAGTAATTTCTGCTGGGCCTTTATCCTATTTTTAGGTTCATTAGGATTCTTATTGGTTGGAACTTCCAGTTATCTTGGTAGAAATGTTATATCGTTATTTCCGTCTCAGCAAATCATTTTTTTTCCACAAGGGATTGTGATGTCTTTCTATGGGATCGCAGGTCTCTTTATTAGTTGCTATTTGTGGTGCACTATTTTGTGGAATGTGGGTAGTGGTTATGATCTTTTCGACCGAAAAGAAGGAATAGTGCGTATTTTTCGTTGGGGATTTCCTGGAAAAAGTCGTCGCATCTTTTTACGATTCTTTATGAAAGATATTCAGTCCATCAGAATAGAAGTTAAAGAGGGTGTTTCTGCTCGGCGTGTCCTTTATATGGAAATTCGCGGTCAAGGGGCTATTCCTTTAATTCGTACTGATGAGAATTTTACTACACGAGAAATTGAGCAAAAAGCTGCTGAATTGGCTTACTTCTTGCGTGTACCAATTGAAGTATTTTGAAATGAATTAATTTTAAAAGACTAAATGCTTTGGCAGTAGGAATAAAAAACTAAAGAATTTCTTTATTTTTTTTTGTCAATTGAATATTCATCTATTCTTTTATGCTCGTTTTTTTGATATATTTGATAGAAAATAAAATAAAAGGAGTTTCTTCGTCTCGAAATTAGTATTGATCGAAAAAAGGGGGAATAACATCCTGAAAACCCAATTTTTTCTTGATTCAAGTTGGAAGTGTATTCTGAGTCTATTTATGTATTCTTTCTAGATTCAAAGCAAAGACTCAGTATTGAATCAACAGAAAAAGATAAAATGGATTCATAGGCTCACTCCATTCTATTCGAATTAGAATAGAAACTCATGCTCGATAGAAATATTAGATCTAATAGAATCAACAAATGAGGTAGGTTCATTAACAATTCACAGATTCAAAATGGCAAAAAAGAAAGCATTCATTCCTTTTTTTTATTTTACATCTATAGTCTTTTTGCCCTGGTTGATCTCTCTCTGCTGTAATAAAAGTTTGAAAACTTGGATTACTAATTGGTGGAATACTAGACAATGCGAAACTTTTTTGAATGATATTCAAGAAAAAAGTGTTCTAGAAAAATTCATACAATTAGAGGAACTATTCCAGCTCGATGAAATGATAAAGGAATACCCAGAAACCGATTTACAACAATTTCGTCTAGGAATCCACAAAGAAACGATCCAATTCATCAAGATACACAATGAGTATCGTATCCATACAATCTTGCACTTCTCGACAAATCTAATATCTTTCGTTATTCTAAGTGGTTATTCCTTTTGGGGTAAGGAAAAGCTTTTTATTCTGAATTCTTGGGTTCAAGAATTCCTATATAATTTAAGTGATACAATTAAAGCTTTTTCGATTCTTTTATTAACTGATTTATGTATCGGATTCCATTCGCCTCACGGTTGGGAACTCATGATTGGTTATATTTACAAAGATTTTGGGTTTGCTCATTATGAGCAAATTTTATCTGGTCTAGTTTCTACCTTTCCAGTCATTCTTGATACAATTTTTAAATATTGGATCTTTCGTTATTTAAATCGTGTATCTCCGTCACTTGTAGTAATTTATCATGCAATAAACGACTAAAAAATGATTCACTGATCCAATTTTAATCTTTCGTACCTTATACATCATAACCAAATCAAAGTCGTATTTACTTTACTCTTTTTACCCATGAGGGATTCCTTGTATATTTCAACACAAAATATTTTTTTTCAGTAAATGTAAATAGCAGAATTGTGGCTAGGGAAGTATATTATCGACCTACCTAACTTTATTGTAGAAATTTTCGGGATAAATGATTGGACCATGCAAACTAGAAATACCTTTTCTTGGATAAGGGAAGAGATTACTCGCTCCATATCTGTCTCACTCATGATATATATAATAACTTGGGCATCCATTTCAAGTGCATATCCGATTTTTGCCCAGCAGAATTATGAAAATCCACGAGAGGCAACTGGGCGTATTGTATGTGCCAATTGCCATTTAGCTAATAAGCCCGTGGATATTGAGGTTCCACAAACGGTACTTCCTGATACTGTATTTGAAGCAGTTGTTAAAATTCCTTATGATATGCAACTAAAACAAGTTCTAGCTAATGGTAAAAAAGGAGCTTTGAATGTGGGAGCTGTTCTTATTTTACCGGAGGGATTTGAATTAGCCCCCCCCGATCGTATTTCACCCGAGATGAAAGAAAAGATAGGAAATCTGTCTTTTCAGAATTATCGCCCCAATAAAAAAAATATTCTTGTAATAGGTCCTGTTCCTGGTCAAAAATATAGTGAAATAACCTTTCCTATTCTTGCCCCAGACCCTGCTACTAATAAAGATGTTCACTTCTTAAAATATCCTATATACGTAGGTGGAAACAGGGGAAGGGGTCAGATTTATCCTGATGGTAGCAAAAGTAACAATACAGTTTATAATGCTACGGCAGGAGGGATAATAAGCAAAATTTTACGAAAAGAAAAAGGGGGATACGAAATAACCATAGTGGATGCATCGAATGGACGCGAAGTTATTGATATTATC